GCAATTCTTCCTGTTGCCTTTACGGAGCTTCCCTCTTGTATCATTAAACCATCACCCATTAATACCACACCGACATTATTTGATTCCAAATTCAGAGCAATGCCTATTGTACCCTCTTCAAATTCGACTAATTCACCTGCCATTACTTCATCAAGACCATAAATGCGAGCAATGCCGTCGCCTACTTGAAGTACAGTACCAGTATTTACAATCTTTACTTCCCTATTATATTGCTCAATACGTTCGCGAATAATATTACTAATCTCGTCGGCTCGAATGGTTACCATGAGTATTTCTTAATTTTTGTTTTCAAAAAAAATAATGCCTTCAATAGAAGGACTAATCAGTTATTTCTTTTATCGCCCCAAACATGCCAAGATTAGCATTGATGGTACGTAAATGTAACTCGTTGGTCAAACAACTATTCAGAGTTCCTATAGCTCCTTGTAAGGCTTGCTGAAAAACCCGTTGTCGGACTTGATTAATCGTTCTTTGTTGTTCAAAATGAATGGTTTCATTTTTGTAATTTTCTAATTGTTCCAAAGTCTTATAAGTTGAATTAATCAAATTCAATTTTTCTCGTTCTATCTCAGAGTATCCATTCGTTCGAAACTGATCTGCTTCTATTTCTACTGTCCGTAAACGGGCCCGTGCTTTTTCCAACTGCTCAAAGGCCCCCTGGCGCAGTTCTTCTGAATTTCGAATAGTATCCAAAATCCGTTGTTTTCGATTATCTAATAAATCACTTAATGAAAGTAGATTATCTTTCCATTCATTGCAAAACTTCCATGATCCCTTCCCGAACCAAACATAAATCTTTCGATTCATTTGGCTCTCACGCTCAATTATTTCAATTACTTATGGGGAAAATCCCATATCTTTTTTGACTGAAATGAGCTTACCCTCCCTTCTCTATTCATAATTCCTATTCAAAAAGAAAAATATTGAAACTAATCCGAGACCGAAATATTCGGAGGACTCTTCTGACCAAACAAGTAATTGTCAGTAAAGTTGTTTTTTTTTTCAAATCCAAAGAATTGACTTTAATACATAGGTTATCGACTTAGCATTGGATAAGAATGGGTGAAATACTCATTTTTCAAAAAAAAGGTCAAATCCTTTTTTCGACATGAGTGTTCTATACCGAAAAAAATTTCCAACTAGTCAGTTTGAGCCCATTTTTGGATTAATATAGTAGTAGAAAGAGTACCTTGCTGCGTCTAGACTTCAAACATTTTAGCTTTAACCATATTAACGGTCCCCCACTATTGTATTGGTTGAAAGAGAATCAAAGTATATTTCCCCATGAATCACGAACTGCTATAGTTCTTAAAGATGATTTTCAAATTATTTCAGAAGTAATTCGTGGGATCGTGCACCTTTTCTTTCCTAGTTAAAAACGAAAAAAAAAAACGCAGCTGGTTCAATTCAGCCTATTCTTGAAATAAACAACTCGCACACACCCCCTTTCCAAAAAAAATCAATACACCAAGGACTACGCTTAGATTTATTGGATTTGTTGCGAAAATATCGGTATTAAACCCGAAACTCCCGGCGGGTGGCCAGTGACCCAGGAAAACGAAAGAATCGGTTACATTTTTCATATGATCTCCTCTTTTCTTATAAACTATAGATAGACTAATTATCTATTTTTTTTTTTTTACCTATTCTATTTTTTTCTATTTCTATTAGAAATGCATTTTTTTTCAATTGGAAATCTCTACTAAGTATTGTTCTTATTAAAATTTCGTTTCAAATTCGCTATCAGGTAGCGTGTTAATAATATAGACTGTTCCAACATTCCCTTGAAAAAAAAAGAGGGGGTTCCATTGGACTAAGAAGAGGGAAGGAAGAAAGCGAATTAGTATACTAATTCCTCATCCTCAAATGAGTCCTTCCCGTGGTAGGTTATTGTCCAAATAAAAATAAATAAGTAATTTTAGGAATGAAATCTTGGTAGAATTCGAAAAAACAAGCAGCAAGTCCAAGGCAATAAAAAAAAAAAAAATACGTTTGATTAAACAAAAGGATTCGCAAATAAAAGTGCTAAGGCTACAACTAATCCATAAATTGTTAAAGCTTCCATAAAAGCCAGACTAAGCAATAAAGTACCTCGTATTTTTCCCTCTGCCTCGGGTTGTCTTGCGATACCTTCTACAGCTTGCCCCGCGGCAGTACCTTGACCAACCCCAGGTCCAATAGAAGCAAGCCCAACAGCCAACCCAGCAGCAATAACGGAAGCGGCAGAAATCAATGGATTCATGATAAGTTCCTCGCACCAAAAAAAAATGGTTAATGATACAATCAACCAATAAATTACAATCAACCAATAAATTTCGAACTATTCATTCTTTTTCTTGATTTAATCTCTTTATTCAATTATTCAATATTGAATTCCCAGTTCCAAACGAAAAGGAGGGATTTTTAGTGCAATCCCTTTTTTAGTGAAATCCCTATCGAAATCTCCAGGGCAGATTAGATATATCTTTTAGACGACCTATCTTTTAACGAATATCTAACTATATAAATAGTTAATATTGCATATACACGTCTTTCTTCCATAACGTAAACCAACTATTCGTATCTTAAATTCAATCGGATTCTAAAAAAATTTTTTAGATGCTGAAATATTCACAAAAAGAAAATTGAGTTATAGCCATTATTCCATTATTTATATATATATTCCATAAACTTAGTTTGATTTCACTCTTGTAAATAATAATAATCCATTTTTTTCTGAATCTCATTTTTTTTTTATTCTCTTCCTTATCATTATCCCACTTGGATACAATCAATCTAAATGGACAAATTCATTAGTCTGAATCATTGCATAGAAATATAAGTCTTTGTTTTCTTGTAAGTTATTTTATTATTATTATTTTTTTTTTTTAATTTATTAATATTTTATTATTAGTCAATCTATTGAATTGAATAAAACCGAGTGAAATAGAAATAGCTCTATCTCTATAGAAAAAACCCCTTTTTTTAATCACATGTTGGAAACAACTCTTATTCAGATTATGACGCCTAAAATTGGATTGGAATTGAATGAACAAAATAATCAAGCCAAAAAAAAAATGGATTGGACGAAGGTATAAATGATTCAAACGAATTCTAGGAAAAAGATCGTTTAGGACAAAACTTTTTTAGATTTCTTTCCTTTTTGTTTTTACTATTCCTTTAGATCGTTATAAACTTTTTTTCTATTTATGTGTATATTTATGTTCACTAAGTATAAGTAGATTATCTTGAACAAGAATAGATTGCCTTAGACTATAAGATAAAAAAGTCTATTTCAAAACAAAATTCGTTAATGATGCCCCTCAATGGATTCGCCTATATAAGCCGCAGCTAAAGTTGCAAAAATAAGAGCTTGAATACCACTTGTAAATAACCCAAGGAACATGACAGGTATAGGAACCACTGAAGGTACTAAAGAAACAAGAACAACAACTACTAATTCATCCGCTAATATATTTCCGAAAAGTCGAAAGCTAAGTGATAAGGGTTTTGTGAAATCTTCTAAAATGTTAATGGGTAAAAGAATTGGAGTTGGTTGAATGTATTTACTGAAATAACCTAATCCTTTTTTGCTAAGGCCCGCATAAAAATAGGCTATTGACGTAAGTAAAGCTAAAGCAACGGTAGTATTTATATCATTCGTAGGTGCAGCTAACTCCCCATGAGGTAACTCTATAATCTTCCAAGGTAAAAGTGCACCCGCCCAATTAGAAACAAAAATAAATAGAAACATCGTTCCAATAAAGGGGACCCATGGGCCGTATTCCTCTCCGATCTGAGTTTGGCTCACATCTCGAATGAATTCAAGGACATATTCGAAGAAATTCTGACCGCCAGTTGGAATGGTTTGGGGGTTCCGAACAGTTACAATGGCTGAACCTAATAAGATAGCAATTACAACCCAAGAAGTAATAAGTACTTGGGCGTGTACTTGGAAACCTCCTATTTTCCAATAGAAATGCTGGCCTACTTCCACACCAGATATATCATATAACCCTTTTAGGATGTTGATGGAACATGATAGAACATTCATACTACCCCCTGAAAGAAAACTTTAAAAGGAATTATTTTGATTCAACCATCGTTTTTTTTTATTTGCCTACTAAAATTGTATATTTTAAATACCAACAAATCACATAATAGAGCTAGTTATTTTTATCTCTTTTGGACGATTGACAAATAGTAACCGATTATATATCCATAAATATATGGAGTTCACAAAATAATTTCTTTATCTTAATCTTATTATTAATCTATCTTATTATTAATCAGGAATTTCGTATATAGCTAGAACGACCCTCACAAATTGCAAATACTAATTTATTAAGAATTAATCGGATTGAAGCTATAGCGTCATCATTCGCTGGAATCGAAATATCTGCGAGATCCGGGTCACAGTTTGTATCAATTAAACAAATGGTTGGAATTCCAAAAGTGATACATTCCCGAAGAGCCGTATATTCTTCTTGCTGATCAACGAGTATTACAATATCGGGTAACCCTGTCATATATTTAATCCCACCCAGATATGTTTGCAAGTGAGCTAACTGTCTCTTCAATCGAGTCCCATCTCCTTTTGGAAGACGGTTGAGTCTACCGGTCTTTTGTTCCATTCTCAAGTCCCTGAACTTTTGAAGTCTAGTTTCTGTAGTAGACCAATTCGTTAAAATACCGCCGAGCCATTTTTTATTAACATAATGACACCGAGCCCTTATTGCAGCCCGGGCTACTGAATCCGCTGCTTTATTTTTGGTACCAACAATTAAGAATTGTTTTCTCTTGCTTGCTGCATCAAAAACTAAATCACAAGCTTCTGATAAAAAACGAGCAGTTCTAGTAAGATTTGTAATATGAATACCTTTACGTTTTGCAGAGATATAAGGGGCCATTCTTGGGTTCCATTTTCTAGTACCATGACCAAAATGAACTCCCGCTTTCATCATCTCTTCTAAATTAATGTTCCAATATCTTTTTATCATTTCTACCCACACTTCCTCTCTCTCTCTTTCTTTTTCAAACAAAGAAAAAGAGAGAGGGGGTACCCTGAAATAAATAATTGTTCCGATGGAACCTTATCTTTTCCCGGAGATTGGATGTTGATATACGATCCAAGCAATTAATTTCATTCTATTCCTTATTTTCTTTATTACTATTAATAAATCACATGGAACAAATCACAGGACCACGATTAATTAAAATAAAATAAAAGGATGAATCCGCTCTTAGGAATCATTAAATCCTAGAAATGCTTATTCTGATGTATCATAGAAATTTCTTGAAATGCAAGAATCAAATAACTCTCTCTGGTGGAATAAAAAATCTCTATCTCTAAATTCCCCCTCGAATAAATTCTTCTTTTTGCTGTTCAAAGGCATCTTTTTATGTTTCCTTGAGCCTTGCACGAATCTTTTGAATCCGGTACCGACGGGTATCATACCGCCTAGAACAACGTTTTCTTTTAGGCCTTTCAACCAATCGATACGACCGCGGAGAGCAGCTTTTGCTAAAACGCGAGCAGTTTCTTGAAAACTCGCCTCGGATATGAAACTTTGAGTATTCAGAGATGCTCGCGTTATTCCCAATAATATGGGTCGGTAACAGATGGCTTCTTCCAAAGCGCGTCCCGTTCGTTCTGCTCGAAACAATCCAATTAGTTCTCCGGGTGAAAAAACATTAGACATTCCGTCTTCTGAAACCAATACTTTTGATGTTATTTGCCGTACAATAATTTCTATATGCCTATTATGGATCTGCACCCCTTGAGATCGATAAACTTTTTGGATCTTATTAACCAAAGAGATACGACTTTGCACGATAGTTAACTCAGCACCAATCAAGAATCGCCAAGGAATTCCAAAAATTCTTGTTATACACTCGTTCCAACCCTCAACTCTCTTTTCTAGGTTTATCGATATTGAATCAATTGAACGTACTTCTAACACTTGTTCCACTTTTGGAAGACCCTGCGTTATATCACCAGATCGCGATTTTTCATATATAAATGTAACTAATGTAGCTCCTTCGTAAAGGATTTCTCCATAATGGCCATGAACGGTTGCTCCTGGCGTGGCCAAATAAGGCTGAGCCGATCTTATTACTACAGAGTCAATGTGAACAATTATAACTTGACCCGATTTTAGATGTGGTCCGCTTTTGGCAATACATACATTTTCACAAATAAATTGTCCCAGTCTAATTATTGTGAAGAAAGATTCACAATCATTAGGATGATAATTATGATGGAGAAAATACCAATTCAAAGTGAATGGATTCAAAACACTCTTACTGCATGGATCGGGATTAACAATTCTCCCGGTTTCATCCATTAAATAATATTTAAGTACTTGAAAAGTCTCTTTTAAATTGTCAAGTTTCAAATATTTAGTTATGGAGATCTGATTATGAGTTATTAAATTGAAATGGTTTAATAAATCAAAATTTTCAATTTGAAGGGCTGTTCCTAATGGGCCCAACGAATTTTGAATTGAAATTATAGGATCTCTTTTAATTGATTCTTTTATTACATTGTGATCTTTTACATGATTGAATGCATCCATTCGAAAACAATTAGATGATGACAAAATTAGCAAAAATTGACATTCCTTATTTCTATTCAATAACGTACTAATAGTTCCGTGATTTTGTTTAAGTGATTGTTGAATCCGTGCTTTGGAATAACTGGGATAAAATGGATTAATATTGGTGGGATCTGATCCATTATTAGAGATCGGTCCGAAACCTGATGGATCATCCCTTTTTCTAGTTCTACTCCTGATATATGAAATTTTGGATTTCAATAGATTGATTCTTAGGAAATCACGAATCAGACCATTTGTGCTTACTTCAACAAAAGAAGCGCGGGCCTCCTCGATAGAAGAACTTTTTTTGTCTTGATCCCAATTCAAGACTAAACAAGTACGAATTAATTGAATACTTGTGTCAGAAATTCCCCGAATTGGTTTACTATTTCCATAAAGGATATAATTGACAACTTGAAGTTTCAGATTATCCTTTTCCTGCAATAGATCCGCGGTGAAAAGTGTTTCTAAATTGATACCGTTCGCTATCTCATATATGATTACTGGTCGAACCAAAACAAAATACTTTTTTTTGGTAGGTGTGATTCGTTGGATATAGATCCAATTTTTCACTTTTTTTGATTCCTTAGAATGTGTTTTTACCGTTCCTGGTGGTATCAAGATACCACTATGTCGAGATATCTTATCTGTTTCTCCCGGAAAATGGATATCTCCCGAAAAGATTTTAAGTTCGATTTTTTTTTTTTTTCTCTCCACTCGGACCAATCCGCCCCCTCGACTTCTTGTATTTAAAGAGATTTGTGTATCTACTCCAACGATACTATTATTCCGTACCATTAGGGAAGAAGATTCGGGTAAAATATACACTTCCTCGGGAATGAAAAAAAAGCGATCTACTTGCATTTGGTATTTTGGCTTAAATTCTTTGACTCCCCGATAC